GACGAGTAAGGATTCTCCAATAGGTATAACCCTTGTCTTTGTTCTTTTTTAAATGCTTGAGGGACTTCTTTCAATGTCAATGCTTCGGGTACTACTAGGCACAACATAGCGAGAAGTCGTTCTGCTCTGTTCATCTACCCCTAACAATAACAAGCAAGAGGGGGTGCTAAAGTTCAAATCCGTAGTGATCTCTGCTGATGTATATAGTGTGTCACGTTAGGTAACTTGACTCATTTCCATCGATGAAATGAATCAATCTCGGTATGTCACGAATTCATGTTGTCCACGACTCTATCTGGGTTAGTCCAGGTTCGTTATCAAGTTCCAGTTCCAATTTCGATTTTCGTGTATATTGATGTGATTGTTCCGCAAGTCGACATGAAACTAACTTGCTAGCATGGAATTGCAACAATAAGGAATGAAGGTTCCGGTTGCAGTAAATGTCTCAAAGCTAGACTTGAAGCATGCTTCAAGTGGGAACTGTCTCATCCATCTGAACAGGACAACTGAATGGATGTCGCTGAGTATGTGGCTAAATGCTTAGTGTGCCATGATTAAGACGCACATAAACCGAGCTATTCACGGGAAAAAAGGTCAGAGGGCCATATTGGAATCGTGGCCATCAACAAGCACTATGTCTTCCTTATTATAGGGATAATTGAAAGGAAGCTTAGTGAATATTGTTACTCTTACTTGATTACGGTGGGCAGGTTGTTGTATTCACAAGTGGATGGCGCTTGGACATACAGAGGGAATGGGTGATTCATCGAGCTGGAACTCTCGTCACTACGGTGAGACCAACTCCAGCCAGTATCCTAGCGGAATGTGGCACCGGTTCGTTTCATGGGAACACCTACATCCACAGCGGTGAGCCAGTACTCTCTTGCTCCAATGTATGCGACCCAATTCACTGGTATGAGAGGACCAATCCTCTCATTACTAAGGGTGAATCAAATCCACATATCGCACGTTGTTGGACCTTCTTTAGCCCCGATTGGCCTGTAACGAATATGAAATACATACTCACACCAAACAACACGTGTTAGAACATGCTGATTCACCAGGCAAGAGATGTCATCTGCCCGTTGGAAAGAAGCCGGGACTCATGCAAACAAAAAAGCGCCCTTACGCTCTAGTTTGATCGGGGGGCCGCAACTAAGATCAGAGGGATAAACTTTCCCGTTATCGGAACAAACATTTTATTTCCAGGGTTCCTCACTTGTTTTTTACTTTCTTTTTTACGAAAAAAAATTCCGGACGACCGGAGCGGAAAACCTCTCCCGACAATTGGAGAAGGAGAAAGCCATTCCTACGGGCCTGGAACTGTGATGAATGAAGTAAGAATTTCGGGCTAGGGCCTGAGAATTTACATCTAGGTGCTTGTCTAGTTCCCGGTGAGACCGTTGACTTTGCGAAGGCCCGAGGTCCCCGCCTTCTTTGCTTGAAGCTCAGGTATTCTTCCTTCACCCACTTATGAAATTGAAGCATGTAGTCTCGCCGCTAGTAGCCATGCTACCTTCTTTGGCCCTGCCTTACACACCTTATTTATCCTGCCTGCCGCCCTTGGAAACAGCCTTCCTTAGCTTTCGCCCTCCCACAGGAAACAGAGTTCTTTAATTTGAAGCTCCGTACTCTTGTGAAAACGGACTACACTGTCTCAACCACCCGCCTTTCCCTTCTTTTGTTTGTTCTGGACCCGAAAATGCCCGTTCGCTTGTCATTGGGGATCCCAATCTGACTTGCTCGTGGTTTATTAATGTCGGGGTTGTTTTTACTTACCTTTCTGTCTATGAAAGAAATGAGGAGAAAAGAAATTGTACTAAAAGGAAATTCTCTGCTCAAATAAGCTTTCCTGAAATGATGAAAGGCAAGAAGGAAGCTCCGTCTCCGTCCCCTCCCTTCTGTCCAAGACTCTTGAATCAGTCTCGTCTTACATTCCCTCCTCTCTGCCTAGGCGAAAGAGAGTCCCGCCTATGGTCTACTCAAAGGTTGAAGAGACAGATTGTGGGTCAGATCAATCCATTCCGTTCTTCAGGGAAGATCTATGGAATAGGAAAGCCAAAACGGATCTATCAAAACAGATCTATTCTAAGTAAATACTTGGTCGATACGAGACTCTTTCTTAGTTCAGTGGGGTTTGAAAGCAGTCTACAACGAATCAAGCAGGTTCAGTAACAACGGATAACGGTCCTCACCACTCAATGGAGAATAGAAGGATAGGCTACGACACTTCTTTTCTCACTTTCAATGGGTTCAGGTCCGATAGCCACGAAACGGAGAAGAGAAGGATAAGTTGCGCACTTTAGGCCTGTTCCAGGTCAGTCGCTCAAAGAAAGGAAAGTACGTCGTGAGCAGTAGGCAGGAAAGAGAAAATAGAGCGATTGGTAAGCTGACCCTACAAGGAATTCTTTCGTTTCAGTTTCGTGGGAAGAAGAAGAAGGGGGATTCGAATCGCCTATTTTTCCCCTTCTTTTTCCGGCTAGCTCTAGCCCTAGTAGAG